AAAATTTCATATCATGTGTATTCCTTTTACTTTCAAAATACGAACATGGGAATCGTTGAAATATTTTTTTATTTAATTTAAAGGTTATTCCTCATCTATTACATTACCTTAACCGGATTCCCTTATAATTTTGAAATGAAGATATTTTTCTTTAAAAACGCTTTGCAGAACAATCTATGAAACTTAAATTATTGATACAGTTTTATTACTCAACTCAAGTAAATTAGTAATGACCCTAGAGTCCACTTCTTCCCCATACTACGAGTGAAAGGGAAAATGTAAAGACTACCATTAAAGCAGCCCAAGCAAGACTTACTATATCCATGTGAATTATGTCTCCTATCTCTATGAATATGAAGAAACTCTTCCATTATTGATCACTAATACTAATGTAATCAATGGCACAGAGTCAAAAAGGGATTCTGAACGAAGGCTATTGATGAACCAATCCAATAACTCCACCTATAACAAGTTCATATATGATTTCTGGTAGAATTTGGAAGCATTAAGTACAAGCAAGATACACAGTTACTTTCTTGTAATTATCGAGGGAATGCTATTAATGGAAAATGGAGGAATAGTAAGACCTATTGTTTTGTTTCTTTTGTTACCCTTCATAATAAAAAAGCATAACAATATACAATCAAGATAGATCACTATCTATCCCATATCTCTATCTACTGTTTGATCTAATCCTTATGGCCTCCTGAGTATTTCACAAAGACACTCGGGAGACTTTCTATTACATTCTTGCTTGGATGTTACCGAATAAAGAAGTTTTTTTTTTCAACTTTTATTCTTTATTTTTATTCTATAAAATCTATAAAAGAAGCCAATTATTCATCCAATCCTGAATGTCTGAGCACTCATAAATTCTCGCGAGTCTGTATACAAAGCATCTTCCACCCCTTACCACAACTACCAATTCCCCACTCAACTATATAATTCAAGAATCGGCCATTAGACATTATGGAATTCTTGATAGCCTAGCCCTTCCTATACTAAAATCCTCCCTGGAATCCCAGGCGCAAAGATTGAGAGTCTTTTAACCTCCAACTTCTTAAAATCAAGCGAGTATTGGAAGTTCGAGTCCTTTTCCTCTGCTTATGCTAGGATTCGGCGATTTATATAAGCATAAGCAAGCAAAGGGGTTTCGAGTTTTTTTATTGATCAGGCGACACCCGGATTTGAACTGGGGAAAAAGGATTTGCAGTCCCCCGCCTTACCACTCGGCCATGCCGCCAAAATTTTAAAAATAACTGGAAATATTCCTTTTTGGGTAGGTTATTACTTAATCCCCTTTCCTTTTTTTATTGTATTTGCATCTTGAATCCCATTTTCCTTATTTCTTTCCCAATAAACCTAAACGAAAAAAAATCCTTCCTTTTTTGATTGGAGCCGGACCCTTCTATTAATTGTATAGTATATCAAAACACACACCGCCTAAAACCCTCCCGTTTTCTATTGAAAGAAAAAATTTTTGAGTCACACAATAAAAAATTCAGCACAAATAAAACGGGACCCATTAACTTATTGGCTGTTAATTCATGAAAAGTTCTTGGATCCTCATTTTTGTTTCCTTAATGGCATAAGAAAATGCAATTGATACACAACTAATCAGTATCAATAAAAAAAAATGAATCCTTTTCAATTTCAAGTATAACAACAATTATGTGTATATGTAAACCCCCGAACAGAAATCGTTACACAGATCTACCTAATCCGGGATCTTATTTATATATGATATTCCCCCAGGGAATTAAGTTAATTAGCGCGCTTCAATTTTCAATTGAATTGAATAGCAAATAGAAATTATGATATAGTAATAGTACGGCCCACGTTACCCCAAGTCGAACTGGGATAAGCGATATGCAGATGGTCTTCGTGTGCTTAATAAATACAACCCCTTTTGTTTTTGTGCACTTCAATCGTATTCCACGAATTCGACTAACAAATGGGTAAAAAAGCCTCTCTTTTCTGCGAATCATTTTTGAACAACTGAATCCGCGAAAAAAGTTAAGCCCTAAAAAAAAAAAAAAAAAGGTAAACTCTATAAGGTTCCTTTCTGTCTTTATCTCATTCATAGAGAACAGATCAAATACTGAATTCATTTACTTTATCTGGTACCTAATCAGCAGATCCTAATATCATAGTAATAGGTAGAAATTGGATCACTTTTGATATTCTATATAAGAATAAGACTCCATAAGTTTAAGCGTCAGAATTTTGTTTCCAGGAATGTTTTATTAATTCATTTCAATTTGTATCTGTTGCAAACAAATCTTATTTTAAGTAGAAAAATCTCTTTATTTCTCCGCTCATACGTATTTCATACATTCCATCTATGATATGTAGTTGGGTAAAATTTCATGTGATTCAGTAAACAGAATATGATTCCATCATTGCTAGATCAATCCACATCATTACTAGATCGGTCCATATGGTTCGATGAAGAATGAACCTTGGAAAATGAATGGGATTTTTTTTATAAATGGGAAAC